TCTTTATCTTTACCCCATAGAGACATTGAATAGAACGAACTGCTTTTTTTGCCACTGTAAGTTTGAAAATAAACGTTTAAATGTCCTTCAAAAGCAAGTAAATAGATCCGAAACATATAAAATGCAGTTAATCCTGCTGTGGACCAAGCTATTATTGCAAAAATAGGTGAATACAACCAACTATCATTAAGAATTTCATCTTTGGACCAAAAACAAGCAAGGGGTGGAATACCAGAAAGAGAAAGTGTACCCAATAAAAAAGCAGTTTTTGTAATTGGTACATGTTTTCTTAAACCGCCCATAAGAACCATATTCTGACTTTTATCTGGAGAATATCCAACAATAGCTTCCATCGCATGAATAATTGATCCAGATCCTAAGAACAACAATGCCTTCGAATAAGCATGAGTAATCAAATGAAATAAAGCAGCTCGATAAGACCCCATACCTAGAGCTAACATCATATAACCCAATTGAGACATTGTAGAATAAGCTAAGCTTTTCTTAATATCTTTTTGAGCAAGAGCTAAAGTGGCTCCTAAAAATAATGTTATTATACCTATCAAAGCTATTAGATTTAGAATGTAAGGTATAACTATGAAAAGAGGAAGAAGCCGAGCTACAAGAAAAATTCCTGCTGCTACCATAGTAGCGGCATGTATAAGAGCCGAAATGGGGGTAGGCCCTTCCATGGCATCAGGTAACCATACATGAAGGGGAAATTGGGCGGATTTAGCAACAGCGCCGGCAAATAATAGGGAGGCGCATAAAGTAACAAATAAAAAATTAACTTCATTATTATAAACCAAGTTATTGAATATTTCAAACAAATCCCGAAATTCGAAACTACCTGTTATCCAATAAAAACCCAAAATTCCTAATAATAAACCAAAATCCCCGACACGATTAGTTACAAACGCTTTTTGACAAGCATTCGCGGCACTGGGTCGTGTGAACCAAAAACCTATTAATAGATAAGAACACACTCCAACTAATTCCCAAAAAATATAAATTTGTATCAAATTAGAACTAGTAACTAATCCCAACATTGAAGTATTGGAAAAACTCATATAAGCAAAAAATCTCAAATATCCCTGATCATGAGACATATAATTGTCACTATAAATAAGAACCATAATTCCAACAGTAGTGATTAATATCGACATAATAGAAGTAAGTGGATCAACCAAGCAGCCAAATTCTAAAGAAAAATCATTATTGATGGTCCAAGACCATACATATTGATAGACAGAATTATTATTTATTTGCTGAATAGAAAAAAGGGCTGAAAAAACCATAACTATACTTAATAATAAAACACTAGGAAAAGCCCACATACGGCGAAGATTTTTTGTTGCCGTTGGAAAAAGTAGAAGTCCTGTTCCAATTAAGATAGGAACTGGAAGTGGAATGAAAGGTATAATCCATGAATATTGATATGTATATTCCATAAAAAAAAAAAAAAAAAAAATTATCTTAATTAATTGTTTCTGAGTCACCGGTTCTTATTTCGTTTGGGGTCGGTTAATAAAAAAAAATTAAGATATATAAAATAAAACTTAAATAGAATTTTCTAGCCTTAATTATTCTGAATCTTTCCAAACTACTTCAAATATTTAAAATCAAGAGGTTATAATTGGTCAAATGATATAAATTCAAATGATATAAATAAGTCACTAGTGAAAAATAAATACTAATTTTATTAATACTGAATTTTGAATATTAAATTAAAATTTTTAAATAAAATTTTATGAAGATAAAAAATGAAAATTCGAATTTTCATTTTAATTATTACGTATTACAATAATTTTTTTATATCTATAAAACAAGGATAAATAATTATACCAAAAACAGTATTTGATATGAATCATAAAGCCCATAACTAAAACTATTTATTGTTATTGTAATTCGGTTATTTAGAATCATTAACCAATTTGTTTTGTAACTAATTGTTTGTCTTCCATTACAATAAAAGCTATTTGTAGGAAATGCTATGATATCCAACACTTTAATTTTACGGAAAAAAAAGGGGGCAAATAAAATGCCTTTAAATTATGTATTTTGTATCCTTTAACAGATTAACTACTAGTCTCATTTGATAATTAAAATTTTGTGGACTCTTTCTTCGAGCTTGAACAATTAAATTAATATTAAATTAATTAATATAATAGAAAAAATTATTAAAGTTTTTTATTTTTTAATAAAGTTTTTTATTTTTTAATTAAGCGGGAAAAGGGTTGGGTTATTAAACTTTTAGATTTTTTTATTACATGTATAAATGTAACACGACGAAAATAGAAAGAAAACGAAACGGACAATCTTTCTTTTTTTTTTTTTTTTTTATCAACTTCAATCTATTTGGCATAGTGTACCTTATCTATTAATATTTTATGGGATTTTTACCCCCCTTTTTTTTTGGAGTCTAATTTCGAGAAAAAATAGATAGAGAATAGTAAAGAACAATTGATTTTGAACAATAGATGTCTTTCACATCCAACCGAAAAACCTATTATAACTTTTTAATGGCAGTTCCAAAAAAGCGCACCTCTATTTCAAAAAAACGTATTCGTAAAAATATTTGGAAAAGGAAGGGGTATAGGGCAGCATTGAAAGCTTTTTCGTTAGCGAAATCTCTTTCTACCGGGAGTTCTAAAAGTTTTTTTTGTGTAACAAATAAATAATCTGAATCGTTCTAATAACTAATAAAGTGATATAATTTTGTTTATAGTTTATGATATAATTTTGTTTATAGTTTATTTATAAGATTTATAAGTTATAAAAATGATAAATAATATTTATCAATTAGAATTAATATTAACATCATAATAGTATAGTAAAAGAATAAATATGAATATATAAGATAAATTACAATATAAACAATATACATTAAAAATAAAATAAATAAAAAAGAATTAGTCTCATAATGTTTTAATTTAAACGAATATAAAATTGAATTTGTTTTACTTTAATTTGAAGCCAAATTTTTCTTTCGTTTCTGATATAGATAAGAATTCTGTTGTCTACTGAATTCTAATGGTACTTTTTTGTTTGAAAAAAGGGTAAACGCAAGCGCAAGGTTTCGCCTTTCATTTTAGTATGTTTTATCATTTTCCGGATGGGGATTATCACTTTCCCCATCGTCCTTACTCAATAATAAAAAGAATTTTTTTTTAGTTATATTTTTTTTTGTGATTTTATATTATAAAGAAGAGGTCGTTGAAACTAATTGATTAAGTTTAAAATGTTTTTTATAATCTTTTAAACCATTATTTTGGGTTTTAGAAATTATTATCACTATATAAATTCCTTAAACCCAATTAAATTAATAAAAGTCCCGTTTACATTTTTAGGTAGTTCTATTTTACATTTTTAGGTAGTTATATGACGAATGCGCCAATTTTGAGTGATCTATTTTAGATCCTATGTTTCGATTGGAAGATCGATCAAGATATAATATATATATATTAATTAAAAAATTATTAAAAAATTTAGAAAATATTTTGAAGTACGGTACAATTTCTATACGAAATTTTTTTATATGATTGATACGACCATCCCAAATACCTAACTTAATGGGTTTGCTAAATCTTAACGCAAACTCTCTACACAACAAAAAATCCTAACGCAACCTAACTATGCAAATATTTACATAAATCTTTTGAGTGTATCGCTGAAATTGTGTTATATAAAAATTCTATTTTTTTATTAATCGATAAAATGCATTTTTTATTTTAGATTAATAAAATAAATGATAAAAGAAATTAATCATTAAAAAATGCAAACGAGGCAGAACATTTTTTTTACTTATATCCAGGGATTGAAGTAAAAATTATCTAGTTACAACTGTTACATTTTAGTTTTAGGAGAGCATAAAGTAATAGCCGACGAAAAAATACATTGTTAGTTCAGTTAAATAAAATTGACATCCTAAAATACTAAATAACTAAATAAAAAGATAATAATAAGAAAAATCAATATTATTAACGTTAACGAAAACGTTTTAATCCCTAATTTTTAAACAAGTTTTTATTCATCAATTTGAATGGTTTCCTAAAAAAAAATATTGGATTGAATTAACTCCTTCAAGCTCGACGATTGAATAAAAATAGGTTATTATGATTTCGAATAAGCCGCTATGGTGAAATCGGTAGACACGCTGCTCTTAGGAAGCAGTGCTAGAGCATCTCGGTTCGAGTCCGAGTGGCGGCATGGCATCTTCTAAAAGAGTAAGTCCTATAATGAATTCAATTCCCGATTTCAATTCCTATAATTGAGGGACGCCCTTATTAATTTAAAAATTTTTATGATATTTTCAACTTTAGAGCATATATTAACTCATATATCCTTTTCGATCGTTTCAATTGTAATTACAATTCATTTGATAATTTTATTAGTCGATGAAATCGTAGGACTAGATGATTCGTCAGAAAAGGGGATGATAGCTACTTTTTTCTGCATAACAGGATTATTAGTTACTCGTTGGATGTATTTGAGGCATTTACCATTAAGTGATTTATATGAATCATTAATTTTTCTTTCGTGGAGTTTTTCCTTTATTCATATTATTCCGTATTTTAAAAAACAGAAAAACCATTTTAGCGCAATAACCGCGCCAAGTGCTATTTTTACTCAAGGTTTTGCAACTTCGGGTCTTTTAACTGAAATGCATCAATCCGCGATATTAGTACCCGCTCTCCAATCCCATTGGTTAATGATGCACGTAAGTATGATGGTATTGAGCTATGCAGCTCTTTTGTGTGGATCATTATTATCACTAGCTCTTCTAGTCATTACATTTCGAAAATTCATAAGGATTTTTAGTAAAAGCAATAATTTAGAAAATGAGTCAGTTTACTTTAGTGAGATTCAATATGTGAACGAAAGAAACAATGTCTTACGAAACACTTCTTTTATTTCGTCTCAAAATTATTACAGGTATCAATTGATTCAACAATTGGATCGTTGGAGTTATCGTATTATTAGTCTAGGGTTTATCCTTTTAACCGTAGGTATTCTTTCGGGAGCAGTATGGGCTAATGAAGCATGGGGATCATATTGGAATTGGGATCCAAAGGAGACTTGGGCATTTATTACTTGGACCATATTCGCTATTTATTTACATATTAGAACAAATAAAAATTTTGAAAGTGTAAATTCTGCAATTGTGGCCTCAATGGGCTTTCTTATAATTTGGATATGCTATTTTGGGGTTAATCTATTAGGAATAGGGTTGCATAGTTATGGTTCATTTACATTAACATCTAATTGAATAAAAGACTTGACGAATATAAACATAGGACGGCATACAGGTATATATACGAAAACTTCATGTAAACAATCAAGAACCATTTGAATCCTTTCCATTACTTGATTCAAATGGTTCGCACAAATTCAAAAGATATCTAGTTATAATAGAATTCCAATTTATTTATTTTACTTAAAAGAATATAAAAGACTCATTTTTTTATTGTACAATCAACCATTTTTAAAATCATGGGATTTCTGTTTCATTTTTTGGTTTACTCACAAAAACTATCGAAAAAAATAATTGGATAGAATAGCTTCGACCTTGTCAACTGATAATGATAAAACGAAATCGGGATAAACACCAATACCTATTACAGGTAAAAGGATAGAGATCGAAACAAATAATTCTCGCGGTCCCGAATCAAAAAAATAAGAGTTTGGGGCATTAAAAAGCTTGTATCCATAGAACATCTGGCGTAACATAGATAATGAATAAATAGGAGTTAATATCATTCCAATTGCCATTACAAAAGTAATTAATATTTTTGTCATTAAAAGATATTTTTGACTAGTAAGTATTCCAAAAAAAACTAACAATTCGGCAACAAAACCGCTCATGCCCGGTAATGCAAGAGAAGCCAGTGATAAGATACTGAAAGTCGTGAATATTTTTGGAATTGCGATAGCCATTCCGCCCATTTCGTCGAGATAAACAAGACGTATTCTATCATAACTCGTTCCGGCCAAGAAAAAAAGCGCAGCGCCAATAAATCCGTGAGAGATTATTTGTAAAATGGCTCCGTTGAGTCCTGTATCGCTTATAGAACCAATTCCTATAATTATGAAACCCATATGAGATGCAGAAGAGTAGGCTATTCTTTTTTTTAAATTACGCTGACCGGGAGATGTTGAAGCTGCATAGATTATTTGAATTGTGCCTACTATAATCAACCAGGGAGAGAATATAGAATGGGCGTGGGGTAATAATTCCATATTGATCCGAACCAATCCATACGCTCCCATTTTTAATAAGATTCCGGCTAAAAGCATACAAGTACTGTAATGTGCCTCTCCATGGGTGTCTGGTAACCATGTATGTAAGGGTATGATCGGTGATTTGACAGCAAAAGCAATAAGAAATCCAATATAGAATATTATTTCCAGTGCTACAGGATACGATTGATTAGCTGATGTTTCAAAATTTAATGTTGGTTCATTGGAACCATATAAACCAATACCCAAAACTCCCATTAATAAAAAAACGGAACTTCCTGCAGTGTACAAAATAAATTTTGTAGCTGAATACAAACGTTTCTTTCCCCCCCACATGGATAGAAGTAGATAAACTGGAATTAATTCTAACTCCCACATGATGAAAAAAAGTAAAAGGTCTCGAGAAGAAAATGGTCCTATTTGACCGCTATACATTGCTAACATCAGAAAATGGAATAGTCGGGAATCTCGAGTAATCGGCCGAGCCGCTAAAGTAGCTAAAGTTGTGATAAATCCTGTCAGTAAAATGGGTCCTATAGAAATTCCATCTATTCCCAATCTCCAGTAAAAATCAAAAAAATCGATCCATTTATAATCCTCTGTCAGTTGCATTAATGGATCATCCAATTGGAAACGATAACCGAATGCATAGGTTGTTAGAAGGAGTTCTATTATGCATATACCTATAGTATACCAACGCATTATCTTATTTCCTCTATGAGGGAGAAAGAAAATTAAGGAACCCGCGAATATTGGCAAAACTACAACTAGCGTTAACCAAGGAAAATTATTCATGGTAAAAACAAGATAAACTTGGACCAGAAAAACCCGTGCTCAAAATAAATAGTTTTTGAGCGCGGGTTTTTGTCGGTAAAGGTAAAAAAATCAAATGTATTCAAGTAGGGTTTTCTGGAACGTATTAATAAGCCAGACCCATACTTCGAGTTGTTTCATGCCATAAATAAACTCGAACACTCAAGAAATCTGTCGGACAGGCGGATTCACATCTCTTACAACCGACACAGTCCTCTGTTCTTGGAGCAGAAGCAATTTGCTTAGCTTTACACCCGTCCCAAGGTATCATTTCTAATACATCCGTTGGGCAGGCGCGCACGCATTGAGTACACCCTATACACGTATCATAAATCTTTACTGAATGTGACATTTGGATCTATAAATTTTTGAATGTCAGAAAGTTTCGATCTAGTAAACTTGTAAATGAATCATATATTTAGACACCAGATGAATCAATAATTTATCATAATTTTTCTAATCAATCTACTTCTGGATTGACTCATGCGATAGAGCCAAGATACTTTAATTTCTTACATTTTTGAAAACATGTATTATTACGTAATGTATGGTCATGGTAATTCTAATTTATGAATATTAGAATTTATATGATTAATACTACTTATTCAACAAATTCGATTGATTGATACGAGTTGATTTTCTGTTACGATAAATTGATGAAACAATAGCCGGGCCAATAGCTGCTTCAGCGGCTGCAATAGCTATAACAAAAATTGAGAAAATATTTCCTTTTAATTGGCGACTATCAAAAAAATCAGAAAATGTTACGAAATTCATATTAACCGCATTCAGTATAAGTTCAAGACACATAAGGGCTCTAACCATATTCCGGCTCGTGATCAATCCATAGATACCGATAGAAAATAAGTAGGCACTCAAAACAAGTACATGTTCGAGCATCATTGACCAACTCCTTATCAATTTCGATTCATTTCAATATGAACTGAACAACAATTCAACAGATTCAATTGACTAGAATAAAAAAAAGTACGGAACAAAGGCAGATTTTCTAGTGTTAATAGAATAGATTGAATAATTTCTATTTTAGACATAAACAATCTTTAATTAAAGGGAAATAAATGTAATGTAATAAAACCGAACAGAGTTTAATGTGCATTGCTAATTCTATAAATTTTTTACTGTCGCGCCACGGCAATTGCACCTATCAAAGCGGCTAAAAGAATTATCGAAACGAATTCAAATGGAAGAAAGAAATCTGTTGATAAATGAATTCCAATTTGTTGACTATTACTTATCAAATCTTGCTCTATAATCTGGTTTGATCTTGTAGTCCAAATAATTCCGTACCATGACGTATCCGTAATAATAATCATGAGTAAAACAAAAATACTTGTACAAACTGGCAAAGTAACCACATCCCCAATGGTCCAAAGATTCAAATCTTTGTAATATTCTGAACCATTCATGAACATCACAGCAAATACGATTAAAACATTTATAGCTCCCACGTAAATAAGGAGTTGTGCAGCAGCTACAAAATAAGAGTTTAATAGAATATAGAATAAGGATATACAAACAAGAACCAGTCCCAATGAAAAGGCAGAATAAATGGGGTTGGTAAATAATACCACCCCCATACCTCCTAGTATAAGAACCGATCCCAGAAAGACTAAAAGAAAATCATGTATTGGTCCGGGCAAATCCATTATATGTAAAATAAGAGATAAATAAATAGAAATGTTTTTCATGACCTTATTGAGACCCGACCAGAAATTTTTTTTTTATGATTTTTGAGCAATTCCTAATTTAATCCTAAGTAAATAAATACTAAGGGATATGAATAAATCTGAGTACTATTATTGGACTAATTTCATTCTTTATCTGAAAGAGTCGTTCTAATTCTAAACGATATATTTTAAAACAATTATGGATATATTAATTAATGGATTTTCAATCCAAATTAAGACGCGTTTCTTACCAACCAATCAATAGTTGGTATTTGTAGTTATTGACCAAACAACACGAAAGAAACCTAAATTCCTTCTATATTAGTTATTAGTAAAGTAATTCTAAATTATTCGTTAATAAGAGATTTACTTATTTATTTGAGGCGAATTCAAAATTGTTCGAATTGTATAATCGTCAATTACTGACATTGGTAAACGACCCAAAGCAATTTGATTATAATTCAATTCGTGACGATCATAAGTAGAAAGTTCATATTCTTCAGTCATTGATAAACAATTCGTTGGACAATACTCAACGCAATTACCACAAAATATACAGACTCCGAAATCAATACTGTAATTAAGCAGCCGTTTCTTGCGAATATCGGTTTCCAATTTCCAATCAACAACGGGTAGATCTATAGGACATACACGAACGCATACTTCACAAGCAATACATTTATCAAATTCAAAATGGATTCGACCGCGGAAACGCTCCGCGGTGATTGATTTTTCATAAGGATATTGAATAGTTACGGGTAAACGATTTGCGTGGGATAAAGTAATCATGAAACTTTGACCAATGTACCTTGCAGCTCGTACTGTTTGTTGACCATAATTCATGAACCCAGTTACCATAGAGAACATATCGTTAATATATATATGAATAGTTTTATGTTTGTTTATTTCTCTTGTTTGAGACACGTTGTGAATATAGAATGTTACTTTACAGTGAAAAGAGTTGGAAAGAAGTTGTTAATAATAGATTACCGAGAGAAATAGGTAAAAGAAATTTCCATCCAAGATTCAATAGTTGGTCCATTCTTAGCCTCGGTAAAGTCCATCTTGTTGTGATAGGAATGAACAAGAACAAATAAGTTTTAGCTAATGTAATAAAGATATCAATTATCGCTCCAAAAACTCCACATGTTTTATTTATTTCAAAAAGCTCAGAAACATATATGTCCGGAATAGATATATTCCAACCTCCCAAGTAAAGAACTGTTACAAATAATGAAGAAACCAATAGGTTGAGATAGGAAGCAACATAAAATAACCCAAATTTTATACCCGAGTATTCGGTTTGATAACCTGCTACTAACTCTTCTTCTGCTTCTGGTAAATCAAAAGGTAATCTCTCACATTCTGCTAGGGAAGAAATAATAAAAATGATAAACCCTATAGGCTGACGCCACAAATTCCATCCCCAAAAACCATATTTTGATTGCGCCTCAACAATATCAATTGTACTTGAACTGTTAGATAATTATAGTCGGTGATACCATCACTGTTACCATCGCTATTACAGAACCGTACATGAGATTTTCACCTCATACGGCTCCTTGAAGGCCAGAAATAAATATAGGGACCGCGTCAGTATTCTTTTTTGAATCTTGATATGTTTGTAGGATGGATAACTATCGGCCGGTCCCAAATTAGACCAATTGAATTCTGTCTGTTATAATTATTTTAATTCAAAATTAAATAAAAAAAGTACTTCTGAATTGATCTCATCCTTTCTTTAATTTAATAATTTCAATAATAATTTCAATTCTTCTTTGTTCAGTAATAACTTAACTGTTCAATAAAATACTTCTTGTAAAAATATCAATAACCCGTTGGTTTCACGTACGAAAAAAAAAAAATTCTATATTAATTAATGAATTATGACACAAATTATATATCTATTAATATGTATATGGGAAAGAATAAAAGTAACAAAGAATAAATAAAGTATATCTTTTTTTTTTTTTTCGTTCCTATTCTTCTTTCTATTTCTGAGAAAAAGAGGGCTTTCAAAATAAAGTAAAGGATTATTTCGTTTCGAATAGTTATTTATTAAATCGGTGGATAGGAGTATACTCTGGATTGGAATCGTGTCATGGGGAGTACTGCCTGATCATTTCTACCAACTTCAAGCCCCAATTAGTATTCTTTGTTTGTATATTATGTAAAAATGTCCTTTTGGAGAATTTACATAATCTCCATTACTAATCCTTTCCATATGTTCGTGTTTCTAACCATCCACTCGTTTTTGCTCAATCCCCCGTTATGCTAATACATAAAAATGATAGTGAAAGCTCAATACGGTTGATCTTTTGAACCCGCTTCAAGTCAGGATGACTAATCAACCAATCTTGGGGGAAACGGTCTCTTCTGTTTATTTCCGCTTAACTCTCTAACTCTTATACATAGAAAATGAGAATCAATCTTTTTACTGCGAATTTATATATAAGCTGTTTTCTTTCACTCATATAACTATTTGATTTAGTTCATCAACCCGAATAATGAATAAAAAAAATTAAGATATCTACTCAATCCATTCCAACCCTTTCCTTGAAAGGAAGGAATAGAGAAAAGTTTATGTCTATGTATCAACGAATCGCACGTAGAGATATTGATAACACACATAAAGTTAATGGTATTTCATAACTAATCGATTGAGCAGCAGCTCGTAGACCGCCTAAAAAGGAATATTTATTATTTGACCCGTATCCCGACATAAGAAGTCCAATTGGAGCAATACTGGAAATGGCAATCCATAAAAAAACACCGATATTGAGATCCGCTAAAACAAGGTGATATCCAAAAGGAACTACTGAATAGCTTACTAAAATTGATATGACTGCTATGGATGGCCCGATACTGAATAAACGAGTATCCCCCCTAGATGGAAAAAGATTTTCTTTGAAAAGTAGTTTTGTCCCATCTGCTAGAGCTTGAAGAACTCCCAAAGGGCCGGCGTATTCAGGTCCAATACGTTGTTGTATCCCTGCCGATATTTCTCTTTCTAACCATACAATTACCAGTACGCCTATTGTGATTCCCACTACAAGAGTCAAAATAGGAACAAGAACCCATAGAATTCCATAAACCTCTTTAAAAAATTCTAATCTAGAAAAAGAATCGATATCTTGTACTTCCGGTGTATCAATTATCATTTCAACGATCAACTTCTCCCATAATGATATCTATACTACCTAGTATCGTCATAATATCAGCCAATTTCATTCTTTTAACTAACCGCGGAAGAATTTGCAAATTGATAAAACCCGGCGGGCGGATTTTCCATCTCCAAGGAAAACCACCCTGATCCCCTATGAGAAAAATTCCCAATTCTCCCTTTGGGGCTTCTACTCTCACATAAAGTTCTTGTTTCGGCAATTCAAATGTAGGAGACGGCTTTTTACTAATAAATCGATATTCAAAATCATTCCATTCCGGATTCCTTTCTCTATCAAAGTATCGTATTTCTAAATTCTCATAGGGTCCCCCTGGAATTCCTTCCAGGGCCTGTTGAATAATTTTTACGGATTCTATCATTTCACCAATTCGGACTAGATAACGAGCCAATGAATCTCCTTCTTTTTGCCACTGTACTTCCCAATCAAATTCGTCGTAACATTCATAATGATCAACTTTACGAAGATCCCATTGTATTCCGGAAGCTCGCAGCATTGGTCCCGATAAACCCCAATTTATTACTTCCTCTCTACCAATAATGCCTACTCCCTCGACTCGTTCTAAAAAAATAGGATTTCGTGTAATAAGTTTTTGATATTCAGCAACTCTTGTTAAAAAATAATCGCAGAAATCCAAACATTTATCTATCCAGCCATGAGGTAGATCGGCCGCTACTCCTCCGATACGAAAATAATTATGCATCATTCTCATACCGGTGGCAGCTTCGAATAGATCATATACTAATTCTCTTTCTCTGAAAATATAGAAAAAGGGAGTTTGTGCACCAATATCCGCCATAAAAGGACCGAGCCATAACAGATGAGAAGCTATACGACTCAACTCCAACATAATTATTCTGATATAGCTGGCTCTTTTAGGTACTTGAATATTTCCCAACTGTTCCGGTCCGTTTACAGTTATTGCTTCTGTGAACATAGTAGCTAAATAATCCCACCGTGTTACATAAGGCAAATATTGTATAATTGTTCGATTTTCCGCAATTTTTTCCATTCCTCGGTGTAAATAACCCAATATTGGTTCACAGTCAATAACATCTTCACCATCTAGAGTAATGATGAGTCGAAGAACACCATGCATTGATGGGTGGTGGGGGCCCATATTGACTATCATGAGGTCTTTTCTTGTAGCCGGTATATTCATAGGTTTTTCCTCGATTCATTCTTTCATGAATTGCTGAAAACGAAAAAAAGTTCATTAAAATTCAAGATCTAATAAATCAAATAATTCAAAATGCCTTTATAAAAATAAAATTAACGAGTTTTTGACTCCCGAATATCCAACCGATTAATTAATTCTTTATAACATATTCTATTTTTCTTTGACAAATAAGACAGTAATCGTTGGCGTTTTCCCAGAATTTTACGTAAACCTCTCTGAGATAAATAGTCTTTTTTGTGTAATTGTAAATGTGAAGTAAGTCTTCGTATCCTATTGGTGAAACTAACTATTTGAAATTCAACAGATCCTCTGTTTTCGTCTTTTTCTTCTTGTGAAATAACTGAGATGAATGAATTTTTTACCATAAACTGAAATCTTCTCTCCCCCCCCCTCTTTTTATTTTAAGATATTTTTTATTGATAGATATCTTTATTGATCAGTAATAATAATGCCCCTAATTTCTATTTGGTATATACAAAAATTTGTATTTCGTTATTAATTTCTAATTTTTTTAATTTAATAAAACTTACTCAATCCTATTTTCATTTTAAAATTGGATTTGAAAGGGGATACAAAAGTATGGTTGGTTTCTTCACTCACAAAAGATAAAAGTTTCGACCTAAAATAAGAAAATTTTGTTCATTCTAGATCTAATTGATATGTCATTGAATTAGTATCATGTATCAGAATGGAATGTAAGACAATGTATGCGTGCATCTCTTTGTCGTCATAGACCAGATATGGTATGGGAAATATAGGAAAAATGTACTATTAATGAATTTTCAATCGCGGATACATATGTATCCTTACCATACTGAAACAACTGCCATTATTCGTATTAAACCAATAACGATTCATACAAGCTAAATCTTCTAATCGATAATTGGGCCAAAGAAATAGCTTTAATTTTATAAGTTTTTTTTTATATTTTTTGCTTTTATCCACAACTTGACTGTTTACCTCATTCCCATTACAAAAAGATGCCTTTCTATGTCTATTCTTAGAATTTAAACAAATTAGAATTCGCAATTCTCTACGACGTCTAGGCGATAAAATATTTTCAGGAACAAACAAATCATAATTTTTTTTATATCTATTTCCCGTCATCTTTTGATGTTTTGTAATGACTTCATCAGAATTCTTATCAACATGTTTTTTTTCTCGGTATCTTTGATTTATTTGATGTTTACTTTTATGAACTAATGAAATACCGAGGGTTTGATACATAATAAATTTTCCATCATTTTTTATAGCTAGACGAATTGGTTCAATAATCAAAAATCCCCTTTTAATAAATTCTGTAAGAGTTACATCTTTCTGAATCGTCAAAATATCCAGACTCATTTCGCCCCTTTGAATAGAGGATATAGTAATTTCTCTTGGATTTATCAGTCTAAGCAAGAGACAATATACGTTGATGTTATTGATTATTTTTTTATTTAAAGAATCATCCCATCTCAATTGAAAATAAAAATACCTTTTTAGGAAGAAATCAAACTCCGCTTTTGTATTGATCTTGTATTGCTTTTTATTTCTATGTTTTTTCATGTCCGATCCCGTATAATCTTCTTCAACATCTTTTTCTTGGTTTGAAAGAGCTGATTTAAGATCTGCTTGGCCCGTGGATTCTTTTTCTCCTTGATTTCGGTTTTCTAATTCAAGAGATTTTTTTTCATTCGACGATATTGATATAAAAGGATCTCTTTTTTTATTTCCAGTGATGCTTTTGTTTTCACTAGCATTTTTTTTTATATTAGAATTAAAAAGTAGTAATTTAATTGGTATAACCCACGGTTTCATTTTATACGTATTATAAAGTCTCACAAATTCTGGCAAGAACCAAAGTTCCAGATTTGATATGGGACGACTTAGTATTTCTTCATTCATTCCCATCCAATCCAAAAGGGGTTTTTGTTTGGATAGGTTGATTTTTTGATCTTGCTGAAGTGTGAGATAAAAAAGACTCTTATTATTGATTTTATCAATTATTTGATACTTATTAACCCTAGTCTTAGTATATTTATTACTGTTAGTGTCAGTATCAATATTGATCCAGGCCTCAATATCGACCTTCGTTTTAAGACAAAAATCGAGAATTCTCCAATCAAAAAATTTTCTATCCGTATTTTTATCCATATCTCGAATATCATCTTCTACCATTTCTACCATATTAAATGATTTTTGTTTATGTGTGTTGTAATTATAAAAAATATCTTGGTTCGTTTTTACTTGTAATGGTGATCCATAAATTGAAGAGTACTTCTTAGTTTCAGAATTTATAGATTTATATGCTAAAAGATCATATCTATATTGTTTTTTAAAATTATCCTTTTGATTCAATAATAAATCCGTTTCCATTTTTGTTTTTTTTTCGTAGTGAATTAATTCATCTTTTTCATATAAATCACACAAATCTTTATATAAATCTTTATTTTGAGCTATACAGTTCAATATATTTCGCCATTTTTGTGGTACTACTCTAGACCATTTAATTTGAGATACATCACATTGATATTGATAATGACTCCTTAACCAATTTGTCCATTGATTCATTCCAGAATTGCGAAGATTCTTAGGTCTTAATTCGGAATGAAATAGTTCTTGTCTTACAACAAAAAAATCCTTTATTTCATTCTTAAGAAAAAGGGGGGTTCCATTATATTGAAATACGGATTTCAATTTCTCTAACTTAATAAGTTTGGTTTGTGATAATTTGTAAAATACATATGCTTGTGAAAAGTAAGATAAGTCAAAAAAAGTCTTTGAATTAAGACTAATATTAGTATTAGAAAGTGACTCTTTTATAATCGAAATAAATTTAATTAAACTTTGATTTGTTTTATTAATTCTTTCTTGATTTGCTTCATTACTGTTAATGTTTTTATTAATAATTTTTTTTGTTGATTCAAGAAAAAGTTGTGTATTGATACTAGGAATATTAATCATAGATAGAAAGATATCTATGTATATCTTTTCAATGAAAAATATTATAAAATAATGGGATTTACGGATTAATCGAGCAGTTCTTCTTTTTAATATCTGCCAAATATTTTTTTGTGATTCCAATCTTTTATCATCATAACTTATTTTGTTAGAACTCAAATTTCTATTTGAAGTTATAAATCCCTTTTTCTTGTCTTTTGTAATTTTTTCTATTTGATTTATGATGGTGTTTATTCTATCAGTCAGATCTTGCATTTTTTTTTCTGTTAATGAATAATTTGTCCAATCCTGAGATCTAATTTGAATGGACGATTCCTGAATCATCCGATTACTGATTATTGAATCTTTTTTAATTTCACTCAATTCATATACTTCTATTTCTCTCAATCCAAATAATATAATTGGGTTTATTTTTGAGAGTTCTTTTATTATTTCTTTTATAAACAGAATGTTTTTAATGATCCATTTTTTTGGTTTTTTTGAGACATTTAGAAACAATTTTGTTTGTTCTTTTAAAATTCCTAGAATTATAAAACATTTCTTTTGCAATTTTTTAATTTTTTTTTTGAGTTCTTTTAAAATCGGTTCAAAAAATGAAAGTTTTTTTCTGGGAGAACCAAAAGGTAGTTCAGCTTCCATTCCAAAAATTGTTAAAAAACAAAAATCATTTTTTTGACCTTGCTTTTTCATTGGATCGTTATAAGGGGCTCGTAACTTAGATCTGTGCCAAGGTTTAAGACGAAAAGGAAATAGGATCTTGATCTGAATGCCGTCTGTTAACCAGTTTTTTGGAAATTCTTTTTCTGATAATTGAACGCCGTTATAGGTACATTTAACATGCATTTCTCTATTCCAATCCTTTAAGTCCTCATACCATTCCGGAAATTGAAATAATAGTATACGGACGATATTTTTAGCTATTATCAATGAAGGTAATATAATATATTTTCTAAGAATTGATTGGGTTACTAATAAAAAACCTCTCATTACTTGAGCAAGTAAAATACTATCCCAGGCTTCCGCTATTTGTATACGCACTTTCTCCTTTCTTTTGTCTTCTTCTTTTTTGTCCTCCTCTTTTTTTTTCGCGCTTTCTTTTGTCTTTTTCTCTGTATAATTCGAAATTGTGAATTCTGTGTTTTTCCACATCCAATTTCTAAAAATTTTTTTCATCCGTTCAGAAATATCAAAAAAAAAAAAAAAAGATTTGTCTATTCGGTCCAAAAAAAGAGGGGAATGCGCATTTGCTTCAAAGAGTTTCCAAGTAACTGTTTTACGTCTTTGAGCGCGCATGGAGCCTTTGATTATGTCTCGACGAAAATCCGATTGTTGGGAATAACGTATCAAAGCAACTTCGCCTGTTTGATCAGTATTATTAGTTTCTTTGGTATTAGTATAAGCATCAGTATTTTGTTGGTTATCAGTAAAAATCACTACACGTTTGGATTTTCTTG